GTTTTAAGGTATTTTTATGTATTTTTATGTATTTTTATGTATTTTTATGTATTTTTATGTATTTTTATGTATTTTTATGTATTTTTATGTATTTTTATGTATTTTTATGTATCAAAGAATAGTTTAGTTTAGAATCCTAGCTTTGGGGGTTAGGGGCGGGAGTTTAAATCTCCTTTCTTTGAGCAGTAGGGGGGATTTTAACCTCCGAGGTCCGGTTTACAAGACCGGGGCTCTGATGCTGAGCTACTAGTGCAAGACCAATCTAAAATTTTGTTTTCTATTAATCCAGCGAGGGGGAGGAGAGTTAAGAAAAGAAGGAAATACAAGATTGAAGCGATTTGACCAATGATGATGAAAGGATTTTCTACAGGCATGCCTCCGATTCATGTAAGAATAAAGAGGTCTGCAATAAGAATTCAGAATAGGGTTTGAGTTAGGGGCCGAAAAGTTATGGTGCGTTGTTTTGAAGTGTGAAGAAGGGGGACTACTAGGAGTACGAGAATAGAGGCAAGAAGGGCTAGTACGCCTCCTAGCTTATTTGGGATCGATCGGAGGATGGCGTAGGCGAATAAGAAGTATCATTCAGGCTTAATATGAGGCGGGGTAATTAAAGGGTTGGCGGGAGTGAAGTTGTCAGGGTCTGCTAAGAGATTGGGGGAAAATACAGCTAAGGTTGAGAGAGCAAGGATTAAAGTTGCAAAGCCAAGGAGGTCTTTGTAGACGAAATAAGGGTGGAAAGAGATTTTGTCTGTGTTGGAATTTAAGCCTAAGGGATTGCTGGAACCTGTTTCGTGAAGGAATAGAAGGTGGATAAGAGTTAGGCCTGCGATAATGAAAGGAAAGAGGAAGTGGAAGGCGAAAAATCGGTTTAGTGTTGCGTTGTCCACTGAGAAGCCCCCTCAGATTCATTGAACGAGGGTGTTACCGATGTAGGGGACTGCGGAGAGAAGGTTGGTGATAACTGTGGCGCCTCAGAAGGATATTTGTCCTCAAGGTAGTACGTAACCTACGAAAGCAGTTATTATTACAAGGAGTAGTAGTATAACACCGATAGTTCAAGTACTTTTGTAGAGGAAGGAGCCATAATATAAGCCTCGTCCGATATGTGCATAAATACAGATGAAGAAGAAGGAAGCTCCGTTGGCGTGGAGATTGCGGATGAATCAGCCATAATTCACGTCTCGGCAAATGTGTCCGACAGATGAAAAAGCTGTTTCGATGCTTGAGGTAAAGTGTATGGCAAGAAAAAGTCCTGTGAGGATTTGGATAATTAAGCAGAGTCCTAGGAGGGAACCAAAGTTTCATCACGCTGAAATATTTGAGGGGGCGGGGAGGTCAATTAGGGCGCTGTTTACAATTTTTAGTAGGGGGTGGGTTTTTCGTAGGCTTGCCATTAAGGGTTCTTGTAGTTGAATAACAACGGTGGTTTTTCAAGCCATTAGTCCTGGTTAGAGTCCTGGGAGGAATTATGACTTATGTTATATTTTTGTCTTTATTGAGTTTAGTGTTAGGTTTAGTAGCTGTTGCTTCTAATCCTTCTCCGTATTTTGCTGCTTTAGGGTTAGTAGTTGTGGCGGGTGTCGGGTGTGGAGTGTTGGCGGTGCACGGGGGGCCTTTTTTATGCTTAGTCTTGTTTTTAATTTATTTAGGAGGGATATTGGTGGTGTTTGCATACACGGCGGCATTGGCTGCCGAGCCTTTTCCTGAGACTTGGGGGAGTCGAACAGTTTTATTATATATAGTTGCTTATATTGTGGTGGTAGTAGGGGTTTCAAGCACTGTGTGAGGTGGGTGGTATGAGTCGTCTTGAGTGCCGACGGATGAACTTGAAAGTTTTTCTGTGCTTCGTCGGGATATGAGTGGGCTAGCGCTTATGTATTCGGAGGGGGGAGGGGTGCTAGTGATAAGTGCTTGGGTATTGTTGCTTACACTTTTTGTTGTTTTAGAATTGACTCGAGGTTTGAGTCGTGTGGCTCTTCGTGCAGTTTAGTTTATTGTTAGTAGAATGGCTAGAGTCAAGGTGAGGAGGAAGAATGCTAGATACGTCTTAATTAGCCCTTGTTGTGTGTTGCTGGTTGTGGTAATTAAAGGGAGGTTGGAGGTGATGATGGCTTTGGGGCCTGTTTTTTCAAGTCAGGTTTGGTCTACTATTTGGTTGGCGATTGTTTGGCCTAGGGTTAAGTTAATTTTTGGGGATAGTCGATGGACGATAGTCGGGAAAAATCCTAGTATGTTAGAGAAGTTATGGGCGGTTAGGTTTGGTTTTGTTTGATATTGTTTGTTTGTGAGGGATGTCAGTTCGAGGGCTAGAAGAAGCCCAGCTACTGTGACAATAAGGGCTGTTAGTTTAAGTATTGGGGCTATTGTTATAATGGGGGTTTTAAGGGGGGTGAGGTTAGAAGTGATTAGGAGGCCGGCGATGATGCTCCCTCAGGCTAAACGTTTGATGGGGTTTATTAGTGCTGAGTTGTTTTCGTTGATGGGGGAGAGGGAGTTAAATCGGGGGCAACCTATGGTTACGAAAAAAACTATGCGGAGGCTGTAGATGGCTGTAAAAGAAGTAGCTAGGAGGGTGAGAGTTAGGGCCCAGGCGTTTAGGTGGGATGTGTTTAGAGCTTCAATAATGGCGTCTTTAGAAAAAAATCCTGTCAGAAAGGGGGTGCCGGTAAGGGCAAGGCTCCCGATTGTTAAACAAGAAGAGGTAAAGGGAGTAAGGTGGTGTATTCCTCCTATTTTTCGAATGTCTTGCTCGTCGTTTAGGCTGTGAATAACAGAGCCAGAGCAGAGAAAAAGTATTGCCTTGAAGAAGGCATGTGTGCAGATGTGTAAGAAGGTGAGTTGGGGTTGGTTTAGTCCGATGGTGACTATTATTAGTCCAAGTTGGCTTGATGTCGAGAAGGCAATGATTTTTTTAATGTCATTTTGGGTAAGGGCGCAGGTGGCTGTAAAAAGGGTTGTTAGGGCGCCTAAACATAGGCAGGTGGTTAAAGCGGTTTGGTTGTTTTCTAGAAGGGGGCTCATTCGTACCAAGAGGAAAATGCCAGCAACAACTATAGTGCTTGAGTGAAGAAGGGCAGAGACGGGGGTTGGGCCTTCTATGGCGGAGGGGAGTCAAGGATGAAGACCAAATTGGGCGGACTTGCCGGTTGCGGCAAGGATCAGCCCTAAGAGTGGGAAGGTTAGATCGAAGTCTTTGGAGGTTACGAAGATTTGTTGTATTTCTCAAGAGTTAAGGTTTACGGCTATTCATGCTATGGCAAAGATTAGGCCTACGTCGCCGATTCGATTGTACACAACAGCTTGGAGGGCGGCGGTGTTAGCGTCTGTCCGTCCGTGCCATCAGCCGATAAGAAGAAAAGATATGATACCTACTCCTTCTCATCCAATAAATAGTTGAAACATATTGTTTGCTGTAATTAAGATAATTATGGAGATAAGGAAAATTAAAAGGTACTTAAAAAATCGATTGATGTTAGGGTCTGTGTGTATGTATCAAGATGCAAATTCAAGGATGGATCAAGTTACGTAAAGGGCAATGGGGGTGAAAATGATCGAGTAGTGATCAAATTTGAAGCTGAGGTTAATGTCAAAACATGTGGTGTTTATTCAGGTTCATGAGGTAATAATAGTTTCTGTGCCTTCGTTAAAAAATAGGAATAGAGGGAGGAGGCTAACAAAGAAGCTAAGTTTTACTGCTGTTTTGACGTGTGTGACTGCTCAGTTTGGGGCTTTGATGTGGGGTGTAAGAGTGGAAAGTACGGGGAAAGCTAATAAAGTAAAAACAATGGCTAAGCTCGAGGTTATTGCGAGTGAAGTGGGGTGCATAGCTGCCACTTGGATTTGCACCAAGAGTTTTTGGTTCCTAAGACCAATGGATGAGCTGTTATCCTTTAGAAGCAGATCGAGTGAGCCCTGGGGTCCAACCAAGGTCGCGGAGATTAGCAGTCTTCGTTGCTAGTGAGCCTCTCTCGGCGGGCAAGGGGATTCTAACCCCTGTCTTTAGAATCACAATCTAATATTTTGTTTAAACTATGCTTGCATGTGGCTCACCCTCAGATTAGTTCAGGCTTCAGGATAAGTAATAGTAGGGGAACAAGGTGTAGGGTCATAAGTAGATGCTCTCGTGTGTAAGAGGGGAGGAGGGCTACGATGTGGGCTGGGAGAGGGCCCCGTTGCGTTATAAGGAACATGTACAAGGAGTAGCTTGCTGTGATAAGTGTACCTGTCCCAGTTAAAATGATGGTTCATCAGGACCAGTTTAATAGGGCAGTGATGATTATAAGTTCTCCTATCAGGTTAGGCAGGGGAGGGAGTGCCAAGTTAGCGAGGCTTGTGATAAATCATCAGGCTGTTATAAGGGGGAGGGCCATCTGTAGTCCTCGGGCTAATAGTATGGTTCGGCTGTGGGTCCGTTCGTAGTTAGTGTTGGCTAGGCAGAAAAGTGCAGAGGATGCTAGTCCGTGGGCGATTATGAGAATTAAGGCTCCGGTGAAGCCTCAAGGAGTTTGGGTGAGAATACCCCCAACAACTAGTCCTATATGGCTTACAGAGGAGTAAGCAATAAGAGATTTTAGGTCTGTTTGACGTAAGCAGATGGAGCCGGTTATAATAACCCCTCATAAAGCGAAAATAATAAAGGGGTAGCTTAATTCTTTGGTGAGGGGCTCAAGTATTACAATTATTCGTATTATGCCGTAGCCTCCTAATTTGAGGAGTACGGCAGCTAGGATTATTGATCCGGCGATGGGGGCTTCAACATGTGCTTTTGGGAGTCAGAGATGTATTCCGTACAGGGGTATTTTTACTAGGAAGGCTAGAAGACAGCCAGCTCATCATAGTTTGTGTGCGTAGGATGTTAATTCTGTTGGGTTTGAGTATTGGAGGGTTAAAAGTGAGAGGGTGCCAGCACTGTTTTGAAGGAGGAGGAGTGCGATAAGTAGGGGTAAAGATCCGGCGAGAGTGTAGAAAAGGAAATATACACCTGCGTTTAGGCGTTCGGCTTGGTTGCCTCAGCGAGTGATTAAAATTAGGGTAGGGATAAGGGTAGCTTCAAATATTACATAAAATATGATAATTTCGGTGGCACTGAAGGCTAGGATAAGGAAAATTTGGAGGGATGTTAGGAGGGTGATATAGGCTCGTTGCCGGTTTAGGGGCTCGTGGGAGGTGTGGTTTTGACTTGCGAGGATCGTAAGAGGTAGTAGTCAGCAGGTAAGTACCAGGAGGGGTGTGGATAGGGGGTCTGTGGCTATAAAAGGGTTTAGACTGGTTCATCCGGATTCTGACGTGTTGGTTAGTCATGATAGGCTGAATAGGGCGATTGTTAGGCTGTGTCCGAGGGTGACGGGCCATAGTCATTTAGGTGGGGCTATTCAAGTAGTGGGGATAAGCATGAGGGTGGGGATTAAAATTTTTAACATTGTAGGAGGTTTAGGCTTTGTAGTCGGCTAGTGCCGTGGGTGCGGGTGGTGGCTACTAAGAGGGCAAGGCCAGCGCTTGCTTCACAAGCTGAAAATGCCAGTAGAAGTACAGGGGTTGTAGACAAGTTTGTGGCCTCTAGTTGGAGGGTCCAAAGAGAAAGTGCGATAAATAAGGATAATATTATTCCTTCTAGGCATAGAAGGGCGGAGAGTAAGTGGGTGCGATGAAAGGCTAGGCCGGTTAGTCCTAGTATAAAAGCCGAAGAGAAGGCAAAGTGAACGGGGGTCATTAGGTAATTATGGACTTTAACCATAAGCTTTTGAGCCGAAATCAAAGGTTTTTCTTAAACTAACAACCTATTCGGCTCATTCAAGGCCGCCTTGGAGTCATTCGTGAATTAAGCCTAAAGTGAGGAGGGTTAGGATGGTGGTGGCTCAGAGTAGGGTGAGTATGGGGGATGCTAATTGGTCTCCTCAAGGCAATGGAAGTAAGAGGGCGATTTCTAGGTCAAATAACAGAAAGAGGATGGCTACTAGGAAGAAGCGAAGTGAGAAAGGTAAACGGGCTGAGTTTGAGGGGTCGAAACCGCACTCGTAGGGGGAAAGTTTTACGTAGTCGGGGGCCATTTGGGGGATTCAAAAAGATACGATAGCTAAAATTATGGCAAGCAGGGTTGCGATTGTTACTACGACAGCAATAAGGTTCATTATCTTTCCTTGGGCTTTAACCAAGACCGGGCGATTGGAAGTCACTTATACTGTCATTTAGTACTAGAAAGATTAAGATCCTCATCAGTAGATGGAGATATAGAGGAATAGTCATACGACGTCTACGAAGTGTCAGTATCAGGCAGCTGCTTCAAATCCGAAGTGGTGTTCGGATGTGAAGTGATGAAGAATCTGTCGAATTAAACAGATGGTTAGGAATGTGGAGCCAATAATTACGTGTAGCCCATGAAAGCCAGTAGCTACAAAAAATGTAGCTCCGTATACGCCGTCTGCGATTGTGAAAGGGGCTTCGTAGTACTCAAGGGTTTGAAGGAATGTAAAATAAAATCCGAGGAGAATTGTGAGGGTAAGGGATTGGATTGTCTGTTTTCGTTCTCCTTCTATGATACTGTGATGGGCCCAAGTAACTGTGACTCCAGATGCAAGAAGAACGGCGGTATTTAGTAAAGGGACTTCAAATGGGTCGAGGGGGGTGATGCCTGCAGGGGGTCAGCAGCCTCCTAATTCGGGGGTGGGGGCGAGACTTGCATGGTAGAAAGCTCAAAAAAAGCCTAAGAAAAAAAAGACTTCTGAGGTAATAAAAAGAATTATTCCGTAGCGGAGTCCTTTTTGGACGGGGGGTGTGTGATGTCCTTGGAACGTGCCTTCTCGAATGATGTCTCGTCACCATTGGAATATAGTGAGTAAAAGAAGGACTAGTCCGAGTGTTATCAAGGTTGTGGATTGGAAGTGAAACCAGGTGGCTAGTCCTGATGTCATTAATAGGGCAGCAATTGCTCCTGTTAGGGGCCAAGGGCTAGGGTTTACTATGTGGTATGGGTGTGCTTGATGGGCCATTAAACGTTTTCTTGAAGGTACAGAGTTAGAAGAAGCACAAATACGTAAGCTTGGATTATGGCTACAGCGACCTCTAAGAGTGTGAGGAGGACAAGGACTGTTGATGTTAGAAGGGCGATAGCGGGCATTGAAGAGAGGAGAACAAAAGCGGCTGTTGAGATTAATTGAATTAATAGGTGGCCTGCGGTTAAGTTAGCGGTTAGTCGTACTCCCAGGGCTAAAGGACGAATGAATAAGCTAATAGTTTCGATGATGATTAGGACAGGGATGAGAGGGCCGGGGGTTCCTTCTGGGAGTAGGTGGCCTAGTGCGTGTGTGGGCTGATTTCGTACTCCAATAATTACTGTTGCGAGTCATAGGGGGGTAGCAAGTCCGAGGTTTAGGGAAAGTTGTGTGGTGGGGGTAAAAGTGTAAGGAAGTAAGCCGAGTAGATTTATGGTGATTAGGAAAATTATTAGGGAGGTTAGGAGAGCAGCTCATTTGTGTCCGCTTAAATTTAGGGGCAGGAGAAGTTGTTGAGTGAAGCGGTTAATAAATCATCCTTGGAGGGCGAGGAGACGGCTATTGAGTCACCGAGTAGTGGGAGTGGGGTACATGATTCAAGGGAGGGTGGTAGCAAGGACGATCAGGGGGAGGCCTAGGAGTGTGGGGCTCATAAATTGGTCAAAAAGGCTTACTGTCATGGTCAGGCTCAGGGTGCTGTTTTGGGGTTTTCAGTGCTTTGAAGTGTTGGCTCATATGGGAATGTGTGGGCCATCACTTTAGGAGGGATGACGGTTAGGAAGATTAGTCAGGAAAAGATGAGGATTGTGAATCAAGGTGTGGGGTTGAGTTGAGGCATGTCGCTAGGGGTGGTTGGTAGCCACCAATCTTTAGCTTAAAAGGCTAATGCTGTGTCCTGTTTAGCTTCTTAGCGAGGCGTCTTCAAGTATCCGTGAGGATCAGTTTTCAAAGTGTTCTAGAGGGACTGCTTCAACTACGATGGGCATGAAGCTGTGGTTTGCCCCACAAATCTCAGAGCATTGACCGTAAAAAATACCGGGGCGGGAGGCAATAAAAGCTGTTTGGTTTAGACGTCCGGGGACTGCGTCTATTTTAATTCCGAGGGCGGGCACTGCTCAAGAGTGAAGGACGTCATCGGCGGACACTAAGACTCGGATTGGGGACTCTACGGGGATAACTATTCGGTGATCGGCTTCCAAGAGCCGAAATTGACCAGGGTTTAAATCTTGTGTTGGGATTATGTAAGCATCAAATTCTAGGTTTTCGTAGTCTGTGTATTCGTAGCTTCAGTATCATTGGTGTCCGACAGCTTTAATGGTGAGAAGGGGGCTGTTAATTTCTTCTATAAGGTAAAGAATGCGTAGGGAGGGGAGGGCGATTAAGATAAGAATGATTGCTGGAAGGACCGTTCAGATAATTTCGATTTCTTGGGAGTCTAAAATAAATTTGTTAGTTAATTTTGTAGAAACTATGGCCACAATAATGTAAAGTACTAAAGTGCTGATTAAGAAGACGATTATTAGGGCGTGGTCGTGAAAATGAAGAAGTTCTTCTATAACAGGTGAAGCTGCATCTTGGAATCCTAGTTGGGAGGGATGGGCCATTATGAAAAGATACACGGGGGTCTAACCCGCAATTCGGCCTTGACAAGGCGGTGTAATACAGGTTTCACTAGTATCTCATAAAGAAAATGACAGAGGGGTTATGTGGCTGACTTGAAATCAGTTTATGGAGGTTCGACTCCTCCTTTTCTCGTTAGTTTGATTGGGCTAAAACAAATGCGGGCTCTTCAAATGTGTGATAGGGAGGAGGACAGCCGTGTAGTCATTCTACGTTAGTTGTTGTGAGTTCTACTGCTAGAACTTCACGTTTAGCAGAAAATGCTTCTCAGATAATAAATAAGAACATGATTACTGCGACTAAGGAGACAAGGGATCCGATAGAAGAGATGGTGTTTCACAGGGCATAGGCATCTGGGTAATCGGAGTATCGTCGGGGCATTCCGGCCAGGCCTAGGAAATGTTGGGGGAAGAAAGTAAGATTAACGCCCAAAAATATTACGCCGAAATGAATTTTTGTTCATGTGCTGTGTATGGTGTAGCCTGAGAAAAGAGGGAATCAGTGTACGAAGCCGGCGACAATTGCGAATACGGCCCCCATGGATAGGACGTAGTGGAAATGGGCGACTACATAATAAGTGTCGTGTAAAACAATGTCGAGGGATGAATTTGCAAGAATAATTCCTGTTAGGCCTCCGACTGTAAAAAGGAAAATAAACCCGAGGGCTCAGAGGAGGGGAGTTTCTCATTTGATAGAGCCTCCATGTAATGTGGCTAGTCAGCTAAAAACTTTTACGCCGGTGGGGATGGCGATGATTATTGTGGCGGAGGTGAAGTAAGCTCGGGTGTCTACATCTATTCCGACTGTAAATATGTGGTGGGCCCATACAATGAACCCTAGGAAGCCAATGGCCATTATAGCTCATACTATTCCTATGTGCCCGAAAGGTTCTTTTTTACCAGAGTAGTATGCTACAATGTGAGAGACCATTCCGAAGCCTGGTAGAATTAGGATGTATACTTCAGGGTGGCCAAAGAATCAGAAGAGGTGTTGGTAGAGAATGGGGTCTCCGCCTCCTGCTGGGTCAAAGAAGGTAGTGTTAAGATTGCGGTCTGTTAAGAGCATTGTGATGCCGGCAGCAAGCACGGGGAGGGAGAGAAGGAGAAGAACGGCAGTAATGAGTACGGATCACACGAAAAGGGGGGTTTGGTATTGAGATATAGCAGGGGGCTTTATGTTGATGATGGTTGTGATGAAATTAATTGCCCCGAGGATTGAAGAGATCCCTGCTAGATGTAAGGAAAAGATTGTTAAGTCAACAGAGGCTCCGGCGTGTGCCAGGTTGCCTGCTAGAGGGGGGTAGACGGTTCATCCGGTCCCGGCCCCTGCTTCGACGCCTGAAGAGGCAAGAAGTAACAGGAAAGAAGGGGGGAGAAGTCAAAAGCTCATGTTGTTTATCCGAGGGAATGCTATATCGGGGGCGCCGATCATAAGGGGGATGAGTCAGTTTCCGAAGCCTCCAATTATGATTGGTATTACTATAAAGAAAATTATCACGAAGGCATGTGCTGTAACAATTACATTATAAATTTGGTCGTCGCCCAAGAGGGCCCCGGGTTGGCTTAGTTCGGCCCGAATTAAAAGGCTTAGGCCTGTCCCCACTATCCCAGCTCAAGCACCAAATACTAGATAAAGGGTGCCAATGTCTTTGTGATTAGTCGAGAAGAATCATCGTGTGATGGCCACAGGTAGGATGGCTGAGTTTAAGCGGTGGATTGTAGCCCCATAGACAGAGGTTTAAGCCCTCTTCTTACCAAGCCCCAAGGTGTTCAACACATAAGATTGCAAATCTTGAGACGCAGACTAACATCTGCTGGGGCTTTCCCCCGCCTCTACCTGTACGACAGGCGGGGGAAAGATAGGTGGATGCTCTCTGGTTTGAGCGCTTAGCTGTTAACTAAGAACTTGTAGGATCGAGGCCTTCCCACCTAGAAAGGTTTTAGTTTAATTAAAGTGTCTGTTTTGCATACAGAAGATGTGGGTTAGTGTCCTGCAAGTCTTATCAGGGACTGGGGGATTTTCACCCCCACTTAGGGCTTTGAAGGCCCTTGGTCTGGTGTTAGCCTAAGTCTCTTAGAGAGTCAAAAAAGCAGTTGTAGCAGGGGTGAGGGGGAGCAGAAGTAATGTGGTGGTGGTTGAGATAGCTAGAGGTATCGTGAGTTGTAAGGATGGAAGACGTCAGGGGGTTGTACCGGTTGTGTTATTGGGGGGCATGGTGAGGGCCATAGCGTATGAAAGACGTAGGTAGAAGTATAGGCTAAGTAAGGCAGTTAGTGCTGCTAGGGTGGCGGTAGTGGCAAGGTCTTGTTTGGTCAGTTCTTGAAGAATGAGTCATTTAGGCATAAATCCTGTCAGAGGGGGCAGACCGCCGAGGGACAAGAGTATCAGGGGAGTTAAAGCTATTAGGGCTGGGGTCTTAGCTCAAGAGGTGGCGAGGGTGTTGATATTGGTAGAATTGTTTAGTTTAAAGATGAGAAAAGTTGAGAGTGTTATGATGATGTAAATAAAAAGGGTTAGGAGGCTGAGAGAGGGGGAGAATTGAAGAACTAGGACTATTCATCCGAGATGGGCGATGGAGGAGTATCCTAAAATTTTTCGTAGTTGTGTTTGGTTTAGGCCTCCTCAGCCTCCGATAAGTGTTGATGTAAGTCCTAGCATGATAAGTAAGGTTGAATTAGGGGGGTGAATTTGTAGTAGTAATGTGAATGGGGCTAGTTTTTGTCAAGTGGATAAGATTAGTCCTGTGGTAAGGTCCAGTCCTTGAAGAATTTCAGGTAGTCAAGAGTGAAGTGGGGCGAGACCCACTTTTAATGCGAGGGCTAAGGTAATTAGAGTTACAGGGATAGGGTGGGATATTTGTTGAATGTCCCATTGGCCGGTGAGTCATGTGTTAGTGATGCTTGCAAAAAGTAGTGTTGCGGCTCCTGTGGCTTGTATGAGGAAATATTTGGTGGTGGCTTCAACTGCACGGGGGTGATGGTGTTGTGCTATTAGGGGGAGGATGGCGAGGGTGTTTATTTCAAGGCCTATTCAGGCTAGGAATCAGTGGGAGCTAGCAAATGTTACGGTGGTCCCTAGACCTAAGCTAAATAGAAAGGTGGCTAAGATGTAGGGGTTCATTAGTAAAGGAAGGAGTTTAACCAACATGTTTGGGGTATGGGCCCAAGAGCTTAATTAGCTGACTTTACTAGGAAGTGGTGTAGTGGAAGCACTAAGAGTTTTGATCTCTTTAGGTAGGGTTCGAGTCCCTTCTTTCTAAGGAGCTGGGGGGACTTTAACCCCCATAAGTCACTCTATCAAAGTGGTCCTTTCTTCAGGCACAGCTCCATGGCTATACTTGTGGGGGTAAGCCGGCAAAAGCAATGGGGAGGGCTAGGTGTCAGACGACCATGGCGAGGGTTAGGGGGAGGAAGTTTTTTCATAGTAGGTGTATTAGTTGATCATAACGTAGTCGGGGGTAGGAGGCCCGGATTCAAAGAAATATAAGTGATAGGATTGTTGCTTTAGTTATAAGATTAAGAGTGGTGAGCTCAGGGATGGCTGGGAAATGTGAGGCCCCCAGGAATAGTATGGCAGAAAGGGTGTTTATTAGTAGGATGTTTGCGTATTCTGCTAAGAAAAATAAGGCGAATTGTCCTCCTGCGTATTCGACATTGAAGCCTGAGACTAGTTCAGACTCTCCTTCTGTTAGATCAAAAGGGGCTCGGTTAGTTTCAGCTAGGGTAGAAATGAATCACATGGTGGCGAGGGGTCAGGCGGGTAGGATTAGTCACATGTTTTCTTGGGCTACATTAAAGGTTTGCAAGGTGTAGCCTCCTGTGAAGATGACGATGCTTAGTAGAATTAAGCCGAGGCTTACTTCGTAGGAGATGGTTTGGGCTACTGCTCGTAGGGCTCCAATGAGAGCATATTTTGAATTAGAGGCTCAGCCTGAGCCTAGGATGGAGTAAACTGCGAAGCTGGATAAAGCGAGAATGAATAGGATGCCTAGATTTAAGTCGATAATAGGGTAGGGGAGGGGTAACGGGGCTCACATGGTTAGAGCGAGGGCGAGAGCTAGAACAGGGGTAAGGATAAATATAGTGGGGGCAGAGGATAGAGGTCGAATGGGTTCTTTAGTAAAGAGTTTTAATCCGTCGGCGAAAGGTTGTAGTAATCCGTAGGGTCCGACGACGTTTGGTCCTTTTCGCAGTTGTATGTATCCGAGTAGTTTTCGTTCGACAAGGGTGAGGAAAGCGACGGCTAGAAGAACGGGGGCCATAAGGGCGAGGGGGCTAACAATATTTGTTATGAGTGCGGGGAGCATTGTTAAGGGGAGGAGTTTAACCTTCATGTAAGAGCTATAGGGTTCTCTTGTTTAGTGTGCCTTAGCAGGGCTTTAGAATTTGTAATTATTGGGCCCTGCCTTTCCGGGGGCAAAAATTTTCATAAGATGTATAGTAGGTGTAAAAGGGGGAGACTTTTATTTGTTGGTAGGGGGCTAAGAGAGTATAGGGTTATTAGGGGAGGGAGTTAGTTGAGGAGAGGACTTGAACCTCTGTGGAAAGAGCTTAGGTCTTTTGCAATTACCGGGCTCTGCCACTCCAACATGCCTTTTTTCTCAGGCATAAGGGCATGCCCTTTTGTCTACTTTAGTTTGTTTCATTAGGTAGGGGGGAGGCGTACCTTTGGCAGGGGCCTCTTCTTTTCGGTCCTTTCGTACTAGAAAAAATCATAGCATAGATAGAAACTGACCTGGATTACTCCGGTCTGAACTCAGATCACGTAGGACTTTAATCGTTGAACAAACGAACCCTTAATAGCGGCTGCACCATTAGGATGTCCTGATCCAACATCGAGGTCGTAAACCCCCTTGTCGATATGGGCTCTAAAAGAGGATTGCGCTGTTATCCCTAGGGTAACTTGGTCCGTTGATCGGCATTGCCGGATCTTATTGGTCAGAAATTCTGTTTACTAGAGCTGTAGCTCTTAGCTGTAGGAGGGGGTTCTCCCGTTCCACGTGGGGGTTATTTAGTTCCCCGCGGTCGCCCCAACCAAAGACATTAGGGCAGGGTTTACTTGGTTTAGTCCTTTATCGGGGGTGCTTAACGTAAGCTGCCTTGGTGTCTAAAGCTCCATAGGGTCTTCTCGTCTTATGTTTAAATTCCCGCTTCTGCACGGGAAGATCAATTTCATTGACTTGAAAGAGGAGACAGTTAAGCCCTCGTTATGCCATTCATACGGGTCTTCATTTAAAAGACAAGTGATTGCGCTACCTTTGCACGGTCAAAATACCGCGGCCGTTAAACATAATAGTCACAGGGCAGGCGGGACCTCTTATTTTTGGGTTTGCAAGAGGCGATGTTTTTGGTAAACAGGCGAGGCTTAGGTGTTTGCCGAGTTCCTTCTCTTTTTTTTAGTCTTTCCCTAGGGGCACACCTGTGTGGGGTTAACGGTCAGTTCTTGGATAATTTTCTAGTTTTTTGGTTTGTGATCCGGTGCCCTCTTTATTTGGGGTCGTTAAGAGTCGGCGGGTTGTCCGTTCCGAGGTACACGTGTGCAGGGAGAGAGGCGTAGGCTCTCTTATTACTCATATTAGCATAGTTACTCCCATGCAGGCATGGGATAGTCCAGTACGATTAGGGGGGTAAGATTTGTTGATCAGAATAAGAAGGGTTGGGGAATATGCTAGAGCTTTAACGCTTTCTAAGGGGATGGCTGCTTTTAGGCCCACCAGAATATTTAGCTTTAGTTATTATGATCTTTACCCTCCTGGTAAAGTTGTGTCTTGATTCAAAGGGGCTGTACCCCCTTTGACTAACTCTTCTGGTTTCTTAATGCATCTGTAGAGGTTAGGCCAAGGTGAAAAGAGAAGCCTAGAGGCTGAACTTTTATTCATTTCTTGGACAACCAGCTATAACTAGGTTCGGTAGGTTTGTCACCTCTACTCAAAGTTCTCCTCACTCTTTTGCTACAGAGACGAGTAAGCCCTATTAATAGGCTGTCTTGGAGTAGCTCACGTAGTTTCGGGACGTCAAACTAAAGTGCTCTTTGCTTGGTGTACACTTGCTAAATCATGATGCAAAAGGTACGAGGTTTTATCTCTGCTTTTTTAGGCTTTACTGGGTTGTTTCATTTCTCTTTCAGCGTTCCCTTGCGGTACTTTTTCTATTGCGCCGGGGGCCCTTTTCTATCGCCTATACTAAGGGGGGAAAATGGTTTGTTTAAAATAAATACTGGTGTATTTAGGGGTTATTGACATGGATTTGTTGTGATTGTTTTAATGGGCTAGCTGTTGGGCGTCAAGGCGACCCGATTTGCACGGGGGACTTCTCAGTGTAAGGGAGATGCTTTTCTGTTTTAGCCACGCTTTGATTGTACCAAGTGCACCTTCCGGTACACTTACCATGTTACGACTTGCCTCCCCTTGTTGGTTATTAGGTTTTAATTAATTGGTTTGTGGTTTTGGGGAGAGTGACGGGCGGTGTGTGCGCGCTTCAGGGCCAGTTTCAGTGGGACGCTCTAGTTCCTGCTTACTGCTAAATCCTCCTTCAGGCGAACGTTTCAGTCCGTCTTTCGTGTTCGCTACAGTAGCGAATGTAGCCCATTTCTTCCCCTTCCATACGCTACACCTCGACCTGACGTTTTAGGTTGTGCCAGTTTTGCTTACTATTCGTCCTTCACAGGGTAAGCTGACGACGGCGGTATATAGGCGGGAAAAACAAGGAAGGGTGAGGTTGAACGGGGGTTATCGGTTCTAGAACAGGCTCCTCTAGGTGGGTCTAAAGCACCGCCAAGTCCTTTGGGTTTCAAGCTGTTGCTCGTAGTTCCCTGGCGGATAGTGGGTGTAGAGTACTATCAATGTTTAGGGCTAGGCATAGTGGGGTATCTAATCCCAGTTTGTGCCGTAGCTTTCGTGGGGTCAGATTAAATAAAGTTACTTTCGTGGTTGAGTTTCCTGTCTTCGGGTACGTATAACAGTCTTGAAGATGTTTGTCTTTAGTTTAAGTTTTAACTTAACCACTCTTTACGCCGGTGTCTGTCAACTTGGGCCTCTCGTATAACCGCGGTGGCTGGCACGAGTTTTACCGGCCCTTTTAGTTTTAATTAAGTCAAGTTTTCACTTATGGCTTAATGTTTGTCACTGCTGAGTTCCCTTGAGGGTGTGGCTAAGCAAGGTGTTATGGGCTCGATGAGTGTGCCTGATACCAGCTCCTTGTTCCCGGACGGGGGACTGTAGGGCATTCTCACAGGAGTGCGGATACTTGCATGTGTAAATTTGTCTAAAGTTGATAGTAAAGTCAGGACCAAGCCTTTGTGCTTTCGGGGCTTTCTAGGGCCCGTCTTAACATCTTCAGTGTTATGCTTTGGTTAAGCTACGTTAGC